GATTTTATCTCCGAGTTTACTATTCTATTAAATAGAAAAAATTCATAATCATCCGGTTAGGATCAATCTAAACCAGCCCATTATGTATATGATTCAACATGCCAACTATTAAACAACTTATTAGAAATACAAGACAGCCAATTCAAAATGTCACGAAATCCCCCGCTCTTGGGGGATGTCCTCAGCGTCGAGGAACATGTACTAGGGTGTATGTGCGACTCGTTTAGATCATAAGCTGGCACAAAAAAAGAAAGAAAAACGCTTTCCAGTATGAATAATCAGTACCTATGAATAGAATAGAAGAAGGAACGCCCTTCACTATCTAAAAATAAGCAAATTGATCGCTTATATTGTGTATTAAAGTTTATGGTTTCCGTTGGTGCAAATCTAATCACCTGAATTTAAGATGATAAGCAATTCTCCATTGGTAGCAAATGGTTATCCATTAAGCGGAAGAAATCTTATTTAATTAAAATGAAAAAAAAAAACATAAAAATGAAGTTCCCACTCGGTCAAGAGCGGACTACAAGGGTCAGCTACCCAGCTAACTTTCATAATTAAATACCGTTACTGTATAGGCGGGTCTGATTGTGAAAGACCTATTACTGAATAATTCAGGGGTAGAGCCAAAGAGTGTGGTGTGAACCATACAAGTTCTCAATAACATTGATTAAATGAAGTTAAAGGCTCCGGTGTATAGAGAAGACCTCACCGTTTAAGAAGTAACCATAGAAACGATGGAACCCACTATTTCTTTAATCCATTTAATTTATATTTATTTTTTTATTGACTCTGTTTTTTTTGACACCTAGCAAAAGAAAATTGATTATTTCTTTCGTATTTCGCATTAAAATACCTACAAAAAAAGAAAAAATCGTGGTTGGGAAGGTTATAGTAGCCAAAGCCATTGGAATCTTTTTTTTATACATTGGAAAAATTCGTTTGATTATTAATAGATCAGGAAAGGGGAAAAGAATAACTGAAAGAAAGGAAATCAATTAGTTATTTATCAAAGTCTTATTTATTAAATGACCAGAATTAAACGCGGATATATAGCTCGGAGACGTAGAACAAAAATTCGTTTATTTGCATCAAGCTTTCGAGGGGCTCATTCAAGACTTACTCGAACTATTACTCAACAGAAAATAAGAGCTTTAGTTTCGTCTCATCGAGATAGGGATAAGCAAAAGATAAATTTTCGTCGTTTGTGGATCACTCGGATAAACGCAGTAATTCGAGAAACGCGAGTATCCTATAGTTATAGTAAATTAATACATGATCTATACAAGAGACAGTTGCTTCTTAATCGGAAAATACTAGCACAAATAGCTATATCAAATAGGAATTGTCTTTATCTGATTTCCAACGAAATAAGAAGAAAAGAAGTAGATTGGAAAGAATACACCGGAAAAATTTAAACGAGGTTCCCGGGAGAATGAACTCCGGGAAGGGATGAAGTCGAAATTACTATGAGAAAATATGTTTGTTAAAGTAGTCAAAACGAATGAACACGTTCAACAAAAAAAAGATTTTTTTCCGATTCGGCTTTTTTTTCTTACAACACGCGATAATAAAATATGGATTCTCATATTTGTCGAACAAAATACCAATCCGGGTTTGAGTTCGGATTGGAATTCTGATTCAAGTGAACAAAAAAAAAGCCTATTTATTTCTGATTCTAAGACTAGTAGTTCTAGCGGTCGACTCGGTTCTTTCAAATTGTTTCTCATTATTGAGAAAGGATAACAAAGATAAAATACGAGCTTGTTTTATAGCAATAGTAATTAATCGTTGCTGTTTCAAGGTCAATCTATTCACTCGCCTAGATAATATTTTTCCTTGTTCACTAATAAATCGACTAATTAAACTCATGTTTCTATAATCAATTCGATCCCCCGATTCAATCGGGGGCAAACGCCTACGAAAAGATCGCTTGGACTTAAGAAAGGGTCGCTTGGATTTATCCATGGTTTGTTTGTTTAGTTTATTTATTATTTTCTTATTCCGAAAATCCTATTTCTGAATTGTAATTTTAACCCAAAATAAGGATGATTTAAATATGAATATGTTCTATATAACGTGATTTTACCCCTGTCCTTGAAAGGCTTGGTTCGATCTATTTCTTTATTTCCCCATGAATCATATGTTTGTAACAATAGGGGCAGAATTTTATCAATTCTAATCGATTAGGGGTATTGTGCCGGTTCTTTTGAGTAATATATCTGGAAATGCCCGTTGATGCCTTCTTAACACCATTTCGAATACAACCGGTACATTCCAAAATCACCGTTCCTCGTGCATCTTTCCTCTTGGCCATGAACCTCCTTTTGATTTATTTAACTCTTCCATTTTTTTTGATTCGAAACGAAGAAAAAGGAAAGAAGGAAAAAAGAGAAGTTACTAACTTGAAATCCAATACTAAAAGATAAAAAGAAATTCAATTTAAGAAATAATAAATCAAAGTAAAGCTGTAGTAAAAAAGAAGTAAGACTATGATTTTGAAACTATATTTCAATCCCAAGCACGGTATTGCAGTTAAAGATCGTGTATTCTTATCCTAGACCCGCATTTTCTACTCTACCCCACCCCCGTTCCTCTATTAATTTATTTAATTCGAACCTAAACCCGAGTCTCGCAGACGTTGAATACACATTTATTCTTTCTCTTTCGTCCCTTATTCTAAAAATAATAAATAAAGGGAAAAAAGAGAAAAAGGGGAGGGGGAAGGATTAGTCACAGATATTTGATTGTATCTCTAATCTTCTTCACTCCTTCCGATGTCAATAACTAGAATGAAAAAAAGGGGAATGTCAACGCATCCGGGAAAAAACGATTAATCTCTATCAATAGACCTGCTAAAGCCCCTAACCATAGCGTACTTAGTACTGGGGCCACGGAGAGATATGTTTTTAGATCTCGCATTGAAAAACCTCCTTTTTTATTTATTGTAATACATAAAATAAAGATAATGCATATATATCAGATGCATATGTAGTTAAGGGCCACTTAGAGTTGTACACGAAATCCCTAATTAAAATTTAAATGTACAATAATCCATAAGATTTTCCTTTTCTTATTATTATATGTTAAATGAAACTAAAAAGACGAAATGGGCAGAAATTTTGTGTTTCTCACTGCAAGAACTATGGATATGGAAAACAAGACAGGAATTCTCTACAATGACACTATAGAACAATTGAAGGGATGTGGCGCAGCTTGGTAGCGCGTTTGTTTTGGGTACAAAATGTCACGGGTTCAAATCCTGTCATCCCTACCTTTTACGACTCAAAGGAGTAGTAACGAGGAATCAATTGAGATCAAATTGGACGGAATCATTCATTTTTATGAAACTATATATTTAAGGGTTACAAAAAAAATCCTTTTCTTTACAGTCTCTTATCTATCCTGATAAAGAGCGCTCTTAGTTCAGTTCGGTAGAACGTGGGTCTCCAAAACCCGATGTCGTAGGTTCAAATCCTACAGAGCGTGATTTTTTCTTCGTAGATCGAATTAGACTGAAATCGATTCAATCACTTGCACAGTAATTAAAATTTGACCCCCTGTGAATTAAAGAAAGGAGGAGGTCAATCAAAAAAAGAAATGTTAATAAATCAAAGGTCCAACTGATCACCACGTCTGTATTGTAAATATGCAGTTACGAATAATCCAGCCAAAGTAATAGGAATTAGACCTAACACGATTCCAAATAGAAAAACTTCAATCATCTCAATTTTTTGAAAAGGAGAAAAAAAAAGAGGTAATATCTAGATCTAAAAAGTAATCCGAATTGACGTGAATCTCAATGACTAAACATTAACAATTGATAAGGAACTATAGAATATACAGAATCTCACAGAAATATTTTTTTATGAATTGTTTCTTTCAAATAGTTAAATAAGTCGTATCTTGCTCAGACCAATAAATAGAGCTGAAGTTATAGTTAAAGCTACTAGTAGAAAACCGAAATAACTAGTTATAGTAAGCATCAAGGGGCTAAATGAAATATCGTATTTTTATACATATGTTTCTAAAGCATTTACCTAAGTTTCCTATTTTTGTAAAATAGGAAAATATAGAAAAATAACAATTGAAAGAATAAGTTCAATTGAAAGTTTTTGATTCATCTATCATTATAGACGGCACGAACAAAGATAAAGTGCCAGACATATAAAAGAAACCGATTCATAATTTCTAACATCTACCCATCGCGTGATTCCTATCAACCGATTTGTTGAGCGTAAACTAATAATACGAACTGGATCGTGTAACTTCATTCAAAAATGAAACTCTTTTTGAATTCTTAATTGTGAATTCAATTTCTATGGAATACCATTTTGACATTTTTTATTTCCATATTTGAAAATAAAGCCTCATCCTTGAAAATAGATCAAGATTTAGATTGATATCCTCATTACAACTATTTATTTTATTCTTTCTTCGCTTTCTTTCAGCGAATAAAATCTACTACTCGTATTTGTTACTGGACGATTAACCAATTCCTTAAAATGGGAAAAGGGGGGTTCCAACAAATAAAAAAACTGTCTCTACAATCATGAAAAATAAATTTCTAGATCTCGCATCTACTTAAAATTGTGAAAATATGAAAATATCTTTCATTGTAAGAATTTTATATTAAATACAGCATTGTTTTACAGCAACAGGTTAAAGGAAAGCAAGAAATCAATTATTTAACACTTCCCTTCTTCGATACTGATGCAAATAGCGTTGCTGTGTCAGAAGAAGGGGAGCTATACTGATTCGGTATACTCTAAAGATGCCCTCGGCACTATATTGATAATCCTACAAAGATCAAATTTCAGTGATTTCCTTTTACTGATCTCATCTTTTGCGGAATCGAATCCCCTTTTACTGTACAAGAATATGTGGAGTTGAGCATGTCTGGAAGCACAGGAGAACGTTCTTTTGCTGATATTATTACCAGTATTCGATATTGGGTTATTCATAGCATTACTATACCTTCCCTATTCATTGCTGGTTGG